AATTGCGAATATGGTCCAAGTAATAAACGCCCAAGTTTCCTTTGGATCCCAATTCCAATATGATCCCCAGGCCTCATTAGCCCATACTGCTCCCGAAAGAATACCTATGGTTAAAAAGATAAAACCTAAACTAATAATACGATAACTCCAACGATCCAATTGTTGAATAAATTGAGACCTGTAATAATTTCTATAAGAAGCAAAAGCAAAAGAAGTGTTTTGTAAAACATTGTTTCTTTCGTTCATGTATTTGATCTCAGCAAAAGAAAATGACTCATTCAAAAAAGGATTATTGTTCTTACCAATCTTTCTTATTATGACTTTTCGAAATGTAATGACTAAAAGAGCCACTGATAATAATGATCCACATAAAAGAGCAGCATAGCCCAATACCATCATACTTACGTGCATCATTAACCAATGCGATTGTAGAGCAGGTACTAATATTCGGAATTCATGCAGTTCGGTTAAAAGACCCGAAGTCGCAAAGCCTTGGGTAAAAATAACACTTGGTGCTATTATTGTGCTTAAATGGGGTTTAAGCTTTTTAAAACCAAAACCTGGAATTATATGAAAAATGGAAAAACCCCATGAAAGAAAGATTACCGATTCATATAAATCACTTAATGGTAAATGGCCCGAAAAAATCCAACGAGTAACTAATAATCCCGTTATACATAAAAAAGTTACTATCATGCCTTTTTCGGACGAATCATATAGTACTACGATTTCATTGACTAATAGGGTTAGCAAACGAATTGCAATTAAAATGAATACGACCGAAAACGATATATGAGTTAATATATGCTCTAAAGTTGAAAATATCATATAAAAAAAAGATCTCCTAATTATATGAACGGAAATCGGGAATTGAATTCATTATAGGACTTACTCTTTTAGTTTAGAAAATAAGATGCCATGCCGCCACTCGGACTCGAACCGAGATGCCCTAGCACTGCTTCCTAAGAGCAGCGTGTCTACCGATTTCACCATAGCGGCTTGCTCGAAATCATAATAAACGATTTTTAGTCAATCGTCGAGATTGAAAGAGTCGATTCAAATGCAAGATTTCTTTCCGAAATATCCAATTTTGGAAAGAAATCTTGCATTTCAGAAACCGAAACATTAAAGAAAAAAATTAAAAAAAGCCAATTCCAAAACAAAAATGAGGTCAATTTTCTATTGAGCAGTTAAAAACATTAACAAATAGAAATTTTGACTTATATCTTAATCTTATCTCATTTTGATTTTTTGTTTGTATAAAAATATCTATAAGATATAGAAACTAAAAAAACTATCCAAAAAAATCAAAATGAATATAATTAAATTAATATATAATATATATAATATAAAAGACCAAAAAACCAATAATCTTCAAAGGATTTCAATATATATACGAAACTCTTTTTTGAAATTAGACTATTCTTTGAGTCCAGCTAATTCAGATTATTCCAATGTTTGTATTTGTTGCACAAAAAAACTTTTTGAGTTCCCCGTAGAAAGAGATTTCGCTAACGAAAAAGCTTTCAATGCTACCCAATACCCCTTCTTTTTCCAAATTGTTTTCCGAATCCTTTTTTTTGATATAGAAGTGCGTTTTTTTGGAACTGCCATTCTAAAATTAGACTAGTTTGTTTATTGCTATAGTTGGATGTGAAAGACATCTATTGTTCAAAATGAATTGTTCTTTAATTAGATTAGACATATATCTTTATTATCTATTTGTTTTTCTAAATTATACTATTCTACTCCTTTTCATAAGGAATGTGGATTTGTAAAAATAACACAGTCTTCATTCAATTTTTTCCTAATAATCGTTTATTTATGTAATTCTTACAAAAAAACTATCCTTTTATATTTTATATTAATATTATATATTTATTTATATATTATATATCGTTCTTTTTTTTGGATTTATACATGGAATAAAATACATCAAAAAGTTTAAGAACCCAACCCTTATCTTTATCCCGCTTACTTGGTCGTTAAAAAGATACATGATTTTTTAAAATCATGTATCTTAATTCCTTTTTTAGTAAACTGTTGAATATCATAAGCTTTTTTACAAACTTTTTCCAAGGATATATGTCTTTTTCTTGAAATGGAAAATAAGAAATTAGTGCCAAAACAAATTAATGATTCGGAATCAAAAAAAAACCTACAAAAAAATTCTTATTTGAATCAGGTGGATTTTTTTATGATTCATATCAAAATAAAGCAATATTTTTAGTTTTGGTGTAATTATTTATCCCCACTCTCTGGATATAAATTATTGTATAATAATAATTGAAAAATCTTAATTTCTTAATATTATTAGATTCATATTAAAAAAAAGTGGATTTTTCACTAGTAATTTGGTCATATCATTTGACCCATTGTCACTTCGTACTTTCAACTATTGGAAATATTGGACAAAAATTCAGAATAATGAACAGTGGATAATTCTATTTTTATCTTAATCTTTTTATTAACTGAACCCTTTCAAAAGAGATAAAATTGGCGAATAAGAAACAAAACTCATTAAGAATCCATTATTTTTTCTTTTTTTTTTTTTTTTATGGAATATACACATCAATTTTCATGGATCATACCCTTCATTCCACTTCCAGTTCCTATGTTAATAGGAGCGGGACTTCTCCTTTTTCCCGCGGCAACAAAAAATATTCGCCGTATGTGGGCTTTTCCTAGTGTTTTATTATTAAGTATAGTTATGATTTATTCGGTGGATCTGTCTATTCATCAAATCAATAACAGTTCTATCTATCAATATGTGTGGTCTTGGACTATAAATAATGATCTTTCTTTAGAGTTTGGCTACTTGATCGATTCACTTACTTCTATTATGTCAATATTGATTACTACTGTTGGAATTCTGGTTCTTATTTATAGTGACAATTATATGTCTCATGATGAAGGATATTTGAGATTTTTTGCTTATATGAGTTTTTTTAATACTTCAATGTTGGGATTGGTTACTAGTTCTAATTTGATACAAATTTATATTTTTTGGGAATTGGTTGGAATGTGTTCTTATCTATTAATAGGTTTTTGGTTCACACGTCCTATTGCGGCAAATGCTTGTCAAAAAGCGTTTGTAACTAATCGGGTAGGGGATTTTTGTTTATTATTGGGAATTTTGGGTCTTTATTGGATAACAGGTAGTTTGGAATTTCGGGATTTGTTTGAAATATTCAATAACTTGATTTCTAATAATGAGGTTAATCTTTTATTAGTTACTTTGTGCGCCTTCCTGTTATTTGGCGGTTCAGTTGCCAAGTCTGCCCAATTCCCCCTTCATGTATGGTTACCGGATGCTATGGAAGGGCCTACCCCTATTTCCGCTCTTATCCACGCTGCTACTATGGTAGCGGCGGGCATTTTTCTTGTAGCCCGCCTTCTTCCTCTTTTCATAGTTATACCCTCCATAATGAATGGAATAGCTTTCATAGGGATAATAACAGTAGTATTAGGAGCTACTTTAGCTCTTGCTCAAAAGGATATTAAGAGAAGTTTGGCCTATTCTACAATGTCTCAATTGGGTTATATGATGTTAGCTCTAGGTATGGGCTCTTATCGAGCCGCTTTATTTCATTTGATTACTCATGCTTATTCAAAAGCATTGTTGTTTTTAGGATCCGGATCCATTATTCATTCAATGGAAGCTATTGTTGGATATTCTCCAGATAAAAGTCAAAATATGGTTCTTATGGGCGGTTTAACAAAACATGTGCCAATTACAAAAAATGCTTTTTTAGTGGGTACACTTTCTCTTTGTGGTATTCCACCCTTTGCTTGTTTTTGGTCCAAAGATGAAATTCTTAATGATAGTTGGTTGTATTCACCAATTTTTGCAATAATAGCTTGTTCCACAGCAGGATTAACTGCATTTTATATGTTTCGGATCTATTTACTTGTTTTTGAAGGATATTTAAACATTAATTTGAAAAATTTCAATGGAAAAAAAAATAGCTCATTTCATTCAATATCTTTATGGGGTAAAGAAAAAGAAGCGAAAAAAGAAATGCATTTATTATCTTTATTAACAATCAATAATAATGGAAGGACTTCCTTTTTTCGGAAGAAGACTGATTCACATCGAATTGATAGAAATCAAAAAAGCATAACATGGCCCTTTATTGATATTAGCTATTTTGAAACTAACAACACTACTTTTTCCTATCCCCATGAATCGGAAAATACTATGTTATTTTCTATGCTTGTATTAATACTATTTACTTTGTTTATCGGGGTTATAGGAATTTCTTTCAACCAAGAAGGACTAGATATAGATCTTTTACATCCAAATTCAAAAAATTCTGAGAATTGGTATGAATTTGTCACAAATGCAACTTTTTCGGTCAGTATAGCTTTTTTCGGAATATTTATAGCGTCCTTTTTCTATAAGCCCTTTTATTCATCTTTACAAAATTTCAACTTACTTAACTTATTTTCAAAAAAGGTTTCTAAAAAGATTGTTGCAGATAAAATCAGAAATATCATATATGATTGGTCATATAATCGTGGTTACATAGATGCTTTTTATAGAATATCTTTAATTAATAATGTAAGAAGGTTGGTTAAACTAAACTCTTTTTTTGATAGACGAGTAATTGATGGAATTGCCAATGGGGTGGGTATTACAAGTTTTTTTCTGGGAGAAGTTATAAAATATGCAGGGGGTGGCCGAATTTCTTCGTATATTTTATTGTATTTTTTTTATGCATTAATCTTTTTATTAATTTATATTAATAAATATTAATATTTATATATTTAATATTTCATTTTAATATTTAATAAAATACAAATACAATATTTCAATATTTAAAGTTTATAGTTTAATAAAATACAATAGCAATAGATAAGAAAATCTAATATAATATTAAGTAAAAGTATAAGAAAACTTCGCATAAACCAAACCGTCGAGAACCCTTTAAATCAAGTAATGTAGTGATTCAAGGGGTTCTCACAAACACCAAACGTATCCGGTTACAATTCCAATT